AATGAACGCGGTAATCTATATCGGCGCGTTCTCGCCTCGTTTATTGCCCTCTTGTGCTGTCCTGTCGTGTCGTCAATTGACAGTATGACTTAGGGCTCAATATAATTTGAGCGACAAAAAAAAATCATATTTAGGTAAACCACCTTGAATCTACTGCAGAGTGGTAGATCTTGGATCCAAGGTATAACCCTTTGTGACTGAGAGATATAAAGACGAAAAAGACCAATGAAATCAAGTTTCAAGGTTGTATTTAATGGTAAAGTTTGATTCCCATTAAACCCCCGAATATTTAACGAGTTTTTCCGTTTGTTTATATCCTATGCGTCTTCGTTTGGGTTCTATCTTATGTGTCTCCTTTTGGTGGCTCTCAGCCTGAGTTATATTAAGTTATATTTGATGGCCACAGGGCCGCCCCTATGGTCCAGTGGTTAAGACATCTCTCTTTCACGGAGAAAACGAGGGTTCAAGTCCCTCTGGGGGTATACAAGACTCAAGACTATAGGAGCGGGATTTCCTATCAAGTGATCTATATTTGTCAAGTCCTTCTATTAGTCTACTTAGTAGGACTTTCTATTTTATATCAAGTGATATATATTTGTAAAGTTTGCCTGGGAAACGAAAGGAAGTGGCTTATGGAACGTCTAAAATAAATTAGACGCTGGGTCGATGCCCGAGTGGTTAAAGGGGACGGACTGTAAATTCGTTGACAAGATGTCTACGCTGGTTCAAATCCAGCTCGGCCCAACAATTCGCCAATCTACTTGATAGAACCCTTAAGAAATACCTGACCTGATACAAGAGAATAAAAAAGAATCCAAATTTTCTGCAAGATCTCTTCTTATTTCCCTGGGATTGTAGTTCAATAGGCTAGAGCACCGCCCTGTCAAGGCGGACGTTGCGGGTTCGAGCCCCGTCAGTCCCGACGTATCCAATCCAATAAGTACATTAATTCGCCTCTCCATTTTCTGTCAAAGAAGGGACAGAGAGCAATTGAATTCCGAAAGGGTTTCCCCTCTTTTTTTTTCAGGATTCTATCGAAGAAAGAACAAACCCTAAACTAAAATGAAAAGAACTAAAATAGTGAAGTTGATAAAATATTCCATCTTTTCTCCCGCGACTAATATTTCTCATACTTCTTTTTCTTCCAAAGAAAATTGGATCATTAAAATTTAGAACCTAATTCCTCTCTTTTTCCACTTCGCTTGTATTGTTTGTTGGGGTTTTGTAGTTAATGGAAACGGACGGGTGGTTAGATGATACTAAGGTAGATTATAGAAAACAAAGAACAGAAAAAAAGGATAAATAAATGAATTTTTGATTGGTCCGGGAATCCAAGATTGGATTCGATATGGATAAAGGATCTTCGTATGTTATACTATTCAATTCTCGACGACGAATTAATTTAATAGCTCAGATATTTTTATTCATGATTCATGATATTGATCCGATTCAAAATCATCGATAGTTAATAGTTAATGTATTCATTGAATTGACAGGCGAAAAATTTATCATCTCTATGGGATTAAATCCCGAGTTATTGTGAAATAAAAAAACGATGAGATTATGGAAGTAAATATTCTTGCATTTATTGCTACTGCACTGTTCATTTTAGTTCCTACTGCTTTTCTACTTATAATTTACGTAAAAACAGAAAGTCAAAATAATTAATTACTTTAAATGAAACTGGACTTCTGAATTATTATCAATAGTTGAAGAAATCAAAAGAAAAGTATTCTATTTTTGCGTCTTAGATGAAATCCACGGGCTATAGTCGGCGGTATTCTATGAGATCCGAGAGTATGGTAAGTAAGAAATCAATTTCTTACTTACCATACTCTCTATTAGTGTTATAGTAGTATATAAAGTTATACTTGACTTTCTAATAAACTTGGTATACTATATTAGCTTCTATCTTCAATATATGTAGTTATTATTATCCATATATAGAATTGACGTAGGACCCAATTCTATTTCTTTGATCTATCTATTTATTCCGATTCCGATGAATCTCAAATAATTACTCTTTATAGACTACATTTCTCCACTAGAATCCAATCCAATGGAATTTAGAAATGAAGATATTTTTATTTGAATTTTTTTTTTTCAATTTAAATTGAAATAAAAAATGCGTTGCAGAACGATCTATAAAACAGTTTCATTCGTCAACTAAAGTAGGAGTGCTTCTAAAGTCCACTTCTTCCCCATACTACGAGTGAAAGGGAAAATGTAAAGACTACCATTAAAGCAGCCCAAGCGAGACTTACTATATCCATGTGAATTATGTCCCTTATCTCTATGATAGAATTATTCCATTATTGCTCACTAATAATAGTAGAATGAATGGTCCAGAGTCAAAAAAGGATTCTGGCAGAACACTATTGATGAACGAAAAAAAATCCATTTCAAAAATTCCTATATGATTTCTAATGATTTCTAATCGGGAAAGAATAAACACAAGTAAAATACACAATGACATTACAAAGGAATGTTAGTAATGGAATCTATTAATCAAATACGAGGGCCCCTTCCTTTTTTTTTTCGTGCCCTTGAAAGTCAAAATAGATCATAGATCAATTGCTAGATCATAGATCAATTGCTTTGCTATTCGTCTATATATATGTAGATTACAGTATAGAAAGCACTTTCCCCAACTAGTAGTTGAATTATCCCGGCTATACAATGTAATTCAAGACCCAATCAGTAGACATTACATTAGCAGTAGAAGAGAATCGGGAAGTCTTGCTTCGACCATTATTTCTAATTTTTCCATTAGAATCTTTCTTTGATTTGAATTTTAGATTCAAAGATTTCCAATCTTTTTTTTACAAAATTCCCAGAACAGAATAAAACAGCACAACAGAATAAGAAATTTCAATTCGTTTGTTGATGAGGCGGCACCCGGATTTGAACTGGGGAAAAAGGATTTGCAGTCCCCCGCCTTACCACTCGGCCATGCCGCCAAAACGATACACAATAGGAGAAAAAATCCCCCCCTTTTTTTTACTAGACTTTAGTTTATTGTACTTGCATATTGCATCCATTTTTTAATCCTTTTTCTAAATTTAGAAAAATTAGAAAAGAAACCTTTTATTGCCCTTTTGATTGTATTTGATCTACGCCTTCGATTGATTGTATAGTATCTCAAAACACACAATGCCGAAAAACTTCCACGGACTTTTGAAAAAAAAAATGTGGATTTTCACTCAAAAAAGTCAAAATTTATGACAAAGGGGAACCATTAACTATTCCTTGACTGACAATTCGTGAATGATTCTGGGATTTGAATCTAAAATTTGGTTTGCCTAATGACATAAGAAAATACAAATTGATACATACTTAATTGATTGATTCTTTTGAATCAAAAATCCTTCTCAATTTCCATTATAACAAAAATTATAAGTATATGTAAACCCCAGAACGGAAATTGTTACACAGATACAAAATTGGCTATTTAGAGTCTGTTGCCTATAAATAAAGGGAATTCGTTGGAAGAAAAAAAGGCCCGGCTGGGTATTGACCGGGCCAGGCCCAAAAGGCACTTCGAACAAAATAAAATCAATAAGGTCTTCTTTATTTATCTTTCTATTTGGATCTTTCGAGCATCTAAATGGAATTGCTAATTATATAATAACGATAAAGAATGTGAAAGAAATACTTTCTTTAATCCTTACTTGATTTGTACTGTAACATAGTAATTATCTTTTTCGATTGGGAGAGATGGCTGAGTGGACGAAAGCGGCGGATTGCTAATCCGTTGTACGAGTTATTCGTACCGAGGGTTCGAATCCCTCTCTTTCCGTTTCCGTTGATGACTTTTTATTTTTTTCTTTAAAATTTTGCAAACCCCTTATTTATTTTTTTACTAGTTAAATGTGTGGAATAGCTAAAATAAAATCTTAAGAAAATTGTAAAATCAAGCAAGAAAAACAAAATTTTTATTTTATTCTTCACGTCCAGGATTACGTCCTGGATCATTGGATAGGAATCCAAAGATGAAGAGAGAAACAAAGAATATTACTACTGTGTAAACGAAAAGTTTGAGAGTAAGCATTACACAACCTCCAAGATCATTTTTTGAAAAAGAAAAACGAGAAAAGATAATAGATCCTCCATTTTTATATCACATATCCTATTTTGACACCAAGAAATGAATTCTAAAAATAGAAAAAAATGTTCAGAAATTCAAATGAAGTTGAAATTTGTAATAAGAGTCTTTGATTACCACAAATAACTTTCATACCCACAATTAGATATTGTAAGGGACCCTAATCTAATAGGGTATTTCGCCGGAAAAAGGATTAAAATTGGGAAATAGGACGAGCCTGATTTCTCGCGGCTATTCGAAATTTCAATGTTTGAATTGAAGGTTCATACTGTCAGACTTATTTGATCTTATCATCATCAATTGTTATAATTTTTCTCGAATAAATAATGATAATGAATTTTCTAGGATAGTGTTAAAATCTTATCGAAAACTTACAGCAGCTTGCCAAACAAAGGCTAAAAGAAAAAAGAACAGAGGTATGACTGGCATAACATCTACGATTGGATTCAAAAAAGCATAGGCTTCGGGCAATTTGGCGAAGAAAAGACTACTCGGATAAAGGGCAGAATTAAGACAGATCAAACTAAAGATATTAAGCATAACAGACATTTTTTTCGTCGAGATAATTGCATTTTGATTGAGTTATTGATATAAGGAAAAATGAAGAAAGTAGGGTAGACAAAAAAATCCTTCTTTTTCCGCTCAATCAAAAATCCTCCAATTCTCAAAGGAGAATAGAAGAAATCATACTTTCATACAATATCTTAATTGAATTATATGTAATGATCAATAAATCCAGTTGAATTATTATAGATATACACATTCCAAAATCCTAACACGAATCTATAATAGATTCTATAAAGAATAAAGATTTTCTCTAGATATTTGGACTGGAATTGACGAACACTTAATACCAATATTATTCTTTATTATTATTATTATTATAGTGTGCAATAAAAAAAGGAAATGGGGCGTAGCCAAGCGGTAAGGCAACGGGTTTTGGTCCCGCTATTCGGAGGTTCGAATCCTTCCGTCCCAGAGCATATCCATCCATTGTATCCTAATACTTCTTTTTTGTTCAACAAGGTTCTGTTTCAAGGTCTAATATTGGAATAGAATATTATTCCTCTTTTATTTTCTATTTTTTCACAACACAAACTGAACTAAATCGAGTTCAAAATCCTTTTGTGACCCAGATAAAGATAAGATGGGGCATAGATCATAGTTGCAGAAAGATTACTTAACCTCAGGTTAAACAAAATATGAAAAGAAAATACATATAAAACGAGGAAGTGCTTAGCCTATAGGTATGTATTGTTATCCTATTTCAGTGACAATAGTCTTTTTATTTTTGTGAAAAAGAAATTGCATCCCTAAAATAGTAAAATTGAAATATTTAACAATGATATTTCTTTTTTTTGTTCAATGTATTTAGCTTATTTACTTTATTTACTTTACATCATTTCATTGACAATTCTATTCGAAAAAAAAGCAAAGATTTCTCTTTCTTATTCTTATGATGATGATAAGAAAATAAAAAAAAGGGAGTCTTTACTATAAAACTTTACTCAAATAATGATGTAGATAGAAAGTAGGAAACTTTTTCAAATATCAAGTATCAAGATTTCTAATTTGGAATCATTGCTTATAGGTTCCATCTTTGGGAAGTTGAAAATGGGTCAGTCTATCTTATTGAGTCACTTCAAGAAGCAGAGTCAAATAGAATTTCCTTATTCGTGTGATGCTAGTTATGTTATTTCTATATTTTATTTTGATTTGATTTCTGTATATTTCTCTTAGATAGATATTAGATATTTTTTTGCGAGATATATTTATAGAAAATTAGAAATATGCAGAAAATAAGAAATATAAATGACTTTGTCTCTGTACTGATTGAACCAATGACTATTCATGATTCCATAATTGAATCAATTCCATACTGGTTCCAAATTCGAGGAATGTTATGGTAAAACTTCGTTTAAAACGATGTGGTAGAAAGCAACGTGCGACTTGAAGGACACGATCCCGTGTGGATTCTTATCCACCATTTTATATTAGGAATGAAGGTGCTCTTGGCTCGACGTCATTTGTTCTATTCTACTATAACTCTTCTTTTTTTTATTGGGTGTTATAATGTAAATAGTTCATGATGGAGCTCGAGTAGAAAGTATTGATTAATTTCTCAGGGGCAACGATCTAGGGTTAATGCCAATTAATAAATTGGAACAACTTCGTAAGTATATCTTCTATAATTAATATAGATAATAGAAATCAAAAGGATCCGATTCGAGCAAATTTGAAAAAAAAAAATTGTTGGAATGGCTAAACCTTTTTCAATCCAAAGTGTATCACGCACGAATCAACCGTTGGTATGATTCTTTGATAGAAAGAAATCACAAAAGGGGTATGTTGCTACCATTTTGAAAGGATTAAGAAGCACCGAAGTAATGTCTAAACCCAATGATTTAAAACAAAGATAAAGGATCCCAGAACAAGGAAACACCACTTTAATTGTCTCACGGATCCGAATAAAGAATCCAAATATATTTTAAACGAGACAAAAAGGGTGGGTTAAAGACCACTCAATAAAAAAAATAGATTCAAAATGAAAGAAAAATCTTTCAAATTTTTGAATTATTGAACTTGAGTTATGAGTACAAATGATTTTTTTTCAGGAAGGAAGCGAAATAAAAAAGACTATACTATGACTATGAGTTTAATTATAGAATAATTGAATTTATTTTATATGGATTCCTTTCCTATTTATTTTTATCCATAGACAAAACAGCGAATCATTTTTTCTCGAGCCGTACGAGGAGAAAACTTCCTATACGGTTCTAGGGGGGGTTCTTTTTCATCTACATCTATCCCGATGAGCCGTCTATCGAATCGTTGCAATTGATGTTCGATCCCGAAGAGAAGGAAGAGATCTTCGGAAAGTGGGTTTTTATGATCCGATCAAGAATCAAACTTATTTAAACGTTCCCGCAATTCTCTATTTCCTTGAAAAAGGTGCTCAGCCTACAGAAACTGTTCAGGATATTTTAAAAAAGGCAGAGGTTTTTAAGGAACTTGGCTCTAATCAAAACAAATTCAATTTTCAATTAAATTAAGGAAATAAAAACTAAGGGTAGGATAGTGATTTCTATATCATTTTGGATATCTTTTCTATACTTTGTTTTTTTATTTCCTTCTTTTCTTGCTCTATTCGTATCTATTTATCATATCATTGATAATAAGAATTTTCTAAGGAAAACCTTATTTGATTTATCCTCACAAAATAGCAAATTCCTGCAATTGGGCGGTTTTCATTCGAACTCTAATACTAAGTAAGAAACAAGGACTCGAAGTTATTCTATATAGATTCACTACACTATTGATTGCATAAATTCTTTTCTACTTATTTTTTATTTATTTATTCTCCACCTAAACTAAAAATTTTAGTAGATTATGCA